CTTATCCTCTTGAAGCGCATACTGTTCATCATACGCTTCATCACCCCCTTTATCAACCTCTTCATCATCCTCGTGAAGCTCATACTGTTCATCATAATACTCTTCCTTAGCCTCTTCATCCGCTTCAGGATACTCTCCATCACCCTCTCCAGCATACGCTCCATCAGACCCATAGAAGGGAAATCCCAATTCATTGGGAATGTCGATACAATCCAATAGAAAGTCCAAAGGGCTCCATATTGTAGGAGCCCAAACTATGTTAGTGACGAACTCCTGTTCCGGGTCGAGGAATCCTTCCCAGTCTTCCAACCCCACTTCGGATCCTTGATAGAGAAATCCCGCATCAAGGATAGAAAAATATCCATTTTGCATCATATCTAAGGGATTCCTTGGTTCGGGCCGAAGAAGCAAAGTCACTCGATCATTATCAAACTGACTGCAATCCTTTTCTGTCCGTGAGTCTCCCATCAGAGCGCCTTCTACTTCTAATAGGCCATGAACTAGCTCAGAATCATCCTCAGCGGGTCTATAAGAAGTGATCCCAGTGTCGGGTCCGGGTAGAGACCAAAGAGTTTGAGCGACCGATCCGGCAGAACAACTCAAAAGATAAAGAAGTATCGTTAATTTCTTCATGCTCGTTCCAAGTTCGAAGTACCATTTGTACAAATAAGAATGCCCTTCCTTCCGTAAGTTCTGCGTGATATAGAGAAATATAGGATCTATGAGGCAATTACTTAGAAGTACATTTTGTGCTACAGCCCTTCCTATCTGATACAAAAAGATCCTCCGATCCTGAGACCACCTTACCTGGGATTGAAAATCCCAAGTTTGTCTATGAACAGCAGATAGAATTGTATTAGTGTCTATAATTGATTTCTTCTGTGTAATACTAATCGATAGGGCCTCGTTGGTAAGTGCTGCAAGATCTCGTGCACTGGAACCCATGGTTATGTACCCCAATCTATTAGTATGAAACATTTTCTTTTCCAAGCGAAATCCCCTAGTATATGAAAGAGTGAGAAAGTGCTTTCGTTGGTGTGGAATAGGAAGCCTTCGTATCTTAATGCACGTATTTAATTTATTCAGACCTATTAGAGTGGGATCCACCTTTTGGGGAATATGAGTCGAAGCAATAACAAGAAGATTTTTAGTGGAACATCTTTCACAACCCCCGGAGAGATGGTTCACTAATAGACCGAGGGATAAGCAATCCGACTCCCACCAACGCAGATTATGAATGTTTGGCATCCATATTATGCAAGGAGACATTGCTTTTGCTAATTCGAATTGAAGGTTGATATAAGATTGGTGGTCTAGTCCCTGCAACAGCTTCGTAGCTATCAAATCCCACCCAGTTAACCCTTCCAGCCTATTAGTCATATGCCTATCAATCTCCCTATCATCTATTAGTCATATGCCTATCAATCTCCCTATCATCAATCTCCCTATCATCAATCTGACTCTCATCAATCTCACCCTCATCACGATTCAGATCATAACGAGCCCCAAGATCAAACCAACGAGCCCCAAGATCAAAATCCTCAATAAAACTATCACCAATACCATTTCCCACATGACCAAGACTACGAAGAATGTTAAGAATGCTAGCCACAAGGCCCTTAACAATAGGCACAAGCTCAATCTCCGCCTCCTCACCAAAACCAAGAGGCCGAGAAGGAGGACCATACTCAAAAGAACTATTAGCATCCGTATTAATATAAGTCTTAAAATGAACCTCGTACTCTTCATCTTTAACATCATAAAAATCATCTACAGGCTTGCGGAACCTGTCCGTAGATACCGTAATGAAAGGAACATAAGAGTTTGTCGCTAGGTATTTGACCAAATAGGATCGTCCAGTTCCTCTAGAACCTATCACTAAAATACCCCTAGCGGGGGGTAAGGCTAGGCGGAGCGAAAAGGATTTTCCAGGAGATGGGAAATCAAAACTATTAGCCCCACACGGGGTTTGTGAATAAGTGATTGTCTGATAATGAGCAAGGAATATCCGTCTTTCCGCTAAACAGGATGTATTGCACTCATAATTCATTAGAGACTTTTTATGAATGTCAACTAAGTCCCGTAAGTAATTTGCTCCCGGTTGTTCAATCGTTTGATAACCAGAGTCATTCTTTGAGAAATGATCACTATGAGTCAGACTCCATAGAATTTGATCAATCTCAATCCTTTTGTCTGTCGTTAAGGTGCAGAACTGAACCAAGAATTCTCTTTCTTCATCATCAATCCACTCACTTCTTGCGACCCAGGATTCTACTTGATCATCAGCCCAACCCCCGTTCATAACCCCATCCCTGTCCACACCCCCAGCCCTGTTCACAACCCCATCCCTGTCCACAACCCCATCCCCGTCCATAACCCCATCCCCGTCCATAACCCCATCCCCGTCCACAACCCCATCCTCTTTCACTTTTCTTATCTTCACTTTTCTTATCAATGAATAGATCTCTTTACTTGTATGACTTAGATGGCTCGTATTTCT